AGGGATGACAGGATTTGAACCCGTGACATTTTGTACCCAAAACAAACGCGCTACCAAGCTGCGCTACATCCCTTTCAATTGGCCTACAATGTCATTGTAGAGAATCCCTGTCTTGTTTTCCACACCCTTATTTCATCTATTGAAATACAAAACGGATCTTTCCATTTCCTCTTTTTGGTCTCATATCATATAACAACCATATAATGAATAATAAATGAATCTTTTTAGCGGTAATTCTCAGGCGGAAAGGGACCTATTTTGTTTTGCTGTTTTAAGAAAGGGAAAATCTTATCTATCGAATCATTGTACATTTCAATTTTAATTTTGAATTAGGAATTCCGGGTACAAATAGACAAATACAAGTGGTCTTTAACCACACATACATGCGATTATATATGTATTACCATAATGTAATACGATAAAGAAGGAGGATTTTAAATGCGAGATCTAAAAACATATCTTTCCGTAGCACCGGTACTAAGTACTCTCTGGTTCGGTTCTTTAGCCGGTTTATTGATAGAGATCAATCGTTTCTTCCCGGATGCGTTAACATTCCCTTTTTTTTAATTCTAGTTATTGCCGCGGGACGGGGCGAAAAAGATTAGATCGAGATACAATCAAATATCTGTGACTACTCTCTCGCCCCCCCTTTTTTTTTTAGTTTTTTTTTAGAATTAGATAAGAATTAGATAAAATAAATAAGGAAGGTAGAACGAAAAAAGTGTATTCAACCTCACCGAAACTCGGGTTCAAGCTCCAATTAAATTACTAGTAGAGTGAAAAGAGAAATGTGGCTGGAACAACAGTATCCTACAAGATACTTAAAGAAAATACCGTACGGTGGTTTGATTCTAAATAGAGTTCGAAATCGTTGTATTACTTATTCTTATTATTTACTATTACTATAAATCTATATTGATTTACTATATTGATTGCAACAAAATCTTTCAGGATTTGGTTTTGAGTTAGCAACTTTTATTTCTTTTTTTTTTCATTCCTTTCTTCTTCGCTTTTGATCGGAAAATAGAAAAGTTGGGTGAATTAAAAACTCAAAGGAGGTTCATGGCCAAGAGTAAAGATGTCCGAGTAACGATTATTTTGGAATGTACCAGTTGTGTTCGAAACGGCGTTAATAAGGAATCAACGGGTATTTCCAGGTATATTACTCAAAAAAATCGACACAATACGCCCAGTCGATTGGAATTGAAGAAATTCTGTCCCTATTGTTACAAACATACAATTCACGGGGAGATAAAGAAATAAATCGAATCAAGTGCTCATATGTCACCACTTCCCGAGAATATGAAAATATGACATTAGGTATATAATATATTAAGTATATATATAATTGGTTATATATAACGCATATTTTCTTTATATATTATTATATTATTATTTATATATTATTATATTATTAATATATTATTAATAATAAAATAAACAATAATAAAATAAAAAAACCAAATCCTATTTATTATATTAATTCTATAATTTGAATTTTCAAAATAGGATTTTAGAAATAGAGTATAGGGATAGGATTCTTTTTATAAATAAGGAATAAAGAAATCATGGATAAATCCAAGCGACTCTTTCTTAAATCCAAGCGATCTTTTCGTAGGCGTTTGCCCCCGATCCAATCGGGGGATCGAATTGATTATAGAAACATGAGTTTAATTAGTCGATTTATTAGTGAACAAGGAAAAATATTATCTAGGCGAGTGAATAGATTGACCTTAAAACAACAACGATTAATTACTATTGCTATAAAACAAGCTCGTATTTTATCTTCGTTACCCTTTCTTAATAATGAGAAACAGTTTGAAAGAAGCGAGTCGACCACTAGAACTACTGCTCTTAGAACCAGAAATAAATAGGCTTACCCCTTCAAAAGAATCGAATCCGGTTGTGGAATAAAAAAAATATTTTTTTTATTGAGCGTCTTCGCTCATCTTGTTTTGATGACCTTATCAGAATCAGAATTTTTTATCATATTAATTTCTATTCTACCTTCCCCGAGTTCATTCTCGAGGGAACCCCATTTCATTTAAAGCATTTCGTTGGATTCCTTCCGATCTCCTTATTTTCTAATCTCGTTGGAAATCATATAAAGACAATTCCTATTTGAGATAGCTATTTGTGCAAGTATTTTACGATTCAGAAGCAACTGTTTCTTGTACAGATTGTGTACTAATCTACTATAACTATAGGATACACCCACTCCACGAATTACTGCATTTATTCGAGTGATCCACAAACGACGAAAATCCCTTTTTTTCCTATCTCTATCCCGATGAGCCGAAACCAAAGCTCTTATTCTTTGTTGAGTAATAGTTCGAGTAAGTCTTGAATGAGCCCCTCGAAAGCTTGATGCAAATAAACTAATTTTTTTTCGACGTCTACGAGCTATATATCCCCGTTTAATTCTGGTCATTGAATAAAAGAAATTTTGATGAATAACTAATTCTTTCTTTCAGTTATTCTTTTATAGTCTATTAATAACAAAACGGATTCTTCCAATGTATAAAATAAAAATTCCAATGGCTTTTGCTACTCTAACCGTCCCGACCACGATTTTTCCTTTTTCTAGGCATTTAATTTCGCCTTGAAATAAGAAATTGTATTGATACCTAGTATCAAAAAAGCATATTAACTAAAATAAAGGAGTAAATAGAAATGGATAAATAAATAGTGGGTTCCATCGTTTCTATGGTTACTTCTTAAACGGTGAGGTCCTCTCTATACACCGGAGCTCATTCTTTCATTTAATTGGTAACTTGTACAGTTCACACTCTTCGGCTCTACTCATAAACTTTCCAGTAATAGATCTTTCACAACGAGATCTATCTTATACAGTAACGGTATGTAAGGATGAGGATTAATTGGGTAGCTGACCCTGTTAGTCCGTTCTTTGCAAGAGTCGAAGCATAATCTTTTTGCTTTTTAAATAGGATTTTCCCCGCTTAATGGATAAGCATTTGCTACCAATGGGGAATTTTTTCTCATCTTAAATTCCAAGATTGGATTTGCGCCAATGGAAACCATAAATTTCATACACAATAGAAGGATATGGTAGATCTATCTTTTTTAGATAGTGAACGGACGAACCCCATTCTATTCACTGGTAAAGGATCGTTGATACTGAAAAAGTTGTTTCTTTTTTCTCAGCCCATGATCTGAACAAGTCGCACATACACCCTAGTACATGTTCCTCGGCGCTGAGGACATCCCCCAAGAGCAGGGGATTTCGTGACATTTCTAATTGGCTGTCTTGCATTTCTAATAAGTTGTTTAATAGTTGGCATACTGAATCATATACATAATAGACTGGTTTAGATCGATCCTAACCAGATGATTCTGAATTACTTCTTTTTCTATTTAATAGATTAATAAAATATTAACCCCTTAGGCTTAAGTTAAGAAGGAAAGGAAGAAGAGGGATTAAATCAATCTTAATTAAATTGTGGATTGGTGTTAAATCGTTGCTATTGCTATTTGTTATTTAACTTATTTAACCGCTACAAGATCCACAATTCCATGAGCTTGGGCTTCTGTTGCTGACATAAAAACATCTCTTTCCATGTCTTCGGATACAACCCATAGGGGTTTGCCCGTTCTTTGTACATAAACCCTTGTGAGGCTTTCGCGAAGTTTCAGTAGTTCTTCCGCTTCCAGGATAAATTCTCCTGTTTGTGCCTCATAAAAAGAACTAGCAGGTTGATGGATCATTACCCTGATGATATAACATAATAAAAGGTTCTTCTAACTCACATAATGAGGCGAGAAGAATAGCTAAAAATAGCTAAAGAATAATAAGAAAAAAAAGATAGAATTGAACAACCGTACAGGCATTTTTTGTGCATTGCATACGGCTTTAGAATGGAATTCTCTTTTTTCTTTCATCGAAAAAAGAAAAAGAGAAAATATAGAGAGCGTCTATTAGACCCAGATCACTAAATAATCCAATTACCACCCTTCTTTTTTTTTCGGAAAAGTTCAAAAATACTATGATGGCTCCGTTGCTTTATATATTTATTTCGTCTGTGATTCAGCAATCCCAAAGTTTCTTTTTTTTTTCAAAAAAAAGAAAGAAAAAAATAGTCTTTTTTTTCGTACTCTTTTATAACATAAATATTGTTATAAATATTGTTAATAGCCTCTGGTGTGAAAAGAAAAAAAGTTTGTGACGCTGAGATGGGCCCACGACAGTTAAGATAAAATTGGAAATGCCCTTTCTCTCATACTACTCTTTCGATACATAATCTAATGTTTTGAAAAAAAAAGAAATAAAAAAAAATTTCATATCGAATTCGAAGTGCCATGCTATTATTACTTACTAATTCATATTTCATATGGCGAAGGCATAGTCTTCTTTTTTCTTTCCATCAAATAAAAAAAACTCATTGGCGCCGAGCGTGAGGGAATGCTAGACGTTTGGTAATTTCTCCTCCGGCCAGGAGAAAAGATCCCATTGAAGCAGCCAATCCCATGCATATTGTATGCACATCCGGTTGCACAAATTGCATAGTATCATAAATAGCTACTCCGGGTATTACCCATCCGCCAGGAGAGTTTATAAACAAATACAGATCTTTGGTATCATTCTCTATACTGAGATATACCATAAGACCAATAAGTTGATTCGAGATCTCGCTATCAACCTCTTGGCCTAAAAAAAGTAATCTTTCTCGATAAAGTCGGTTGATTAGGATAAAATTGTATCCCTTAGTAGCCGTACAGGCACCTTTTGATGCATACGGTTCAACAAAAATTGCGAAAAAAAAATCAATGTGTAGATTCCAGCCATCCTTCGTTTTTTCTAGTGTGCCTTTTCTAACTTCTAATTTCTAACGAAGGGGCTTTTTCTTACATTTTTAAAATAAAATGAAATTTAAAATGAAATTAAAGAAAGATAAGTTTTGGCCCGTTTTCCTATAATCTAGAATATAGAAAAAATTAGCTAAACTTATCGCACAAACTTTTCATTGATCTATTTTTTTCATTGGGATTCAATCCAAATCACGATGTCATTTTCTTGTTCCTGAATGGGTTTCATCAATTTTTTATTCAATTTTTTTAGGTTTATGCTCTACTCCGAGTAAAGATCCGCCCGATTTTTATTTGCGCATATAGGACAAATGACCCAATACCACATCTTTTTGCTATGATTTCATTTCCTTTTTATTTTAATTTAATTCCTTTTTCTTTCATGTTTTCCGCCAAATATTCAACGTATTTCTCATATTATTCGATTGATTAATAGTTTGAAATCGTTCTTATTTCTATTTCGAATTTGTAAATAAAAAAGATTTATGATTATGATATAGGTGGTAATCATAAATGTATTACCAATTGGGTTTTTTCTAAACGGAGCCTGGATGCTTCATTTTTTCGGTCCAACCAAGCCAACCATAAATCATTCTAATTGAAAATATTAATCTGTATACCCCCCAAAAAAAATGAAATGGATCTCTAATTGCACTTCATTACACTTCACGCTACAAATTTTTGATAATTCAATCAATCTTTTTTGGGCGAAACAGAGGATATCTCGATCGGGCGAGAGAACGGGGGAATCCCATATGACCCAATATATTTGACAAGTCGCACTATACGTCAACCCAAACTGCATCTTCCTCTCCCGGATTTCGAAAAGGAACTTTTGGAACACCAATAGGCATTAAAGGAAAGAAAAAGAATTAAATACTATATTTCACTTTGATCTGGAAGCGTAATAATGGTCTTAATAATATTGGCCTCATATTTTATACATAGATAGAATAAGGCCATAAAATAAAGAAAGACAGAATGAATGAAAGAGAATTCTTACCAATAGGTCCTTTGAATGATGAACAAATAGGGATGCGTTCATTCATAAAAAATAGGATCAACCCCCATTGCGTATTGATACTTATCGGGTATAGAATAGATCTGCTTCTCTTTTTTCTTCTGAGCCGAATTCTTCCCTTAATTACTAATGGAATAGAACAAATATTAATCCTTTCTCCGAAAGAATCCACCGAAAAGGGGAGGTATTCCAATGCAATAAAGTTACATAGTGTCTATTTTTCGTTGATAAAGGGGTATTTCCATGGGTTTGCCTTGGTATCGTGTTCATACTGTCGTATTGAATGATCCCGGTCGCTTGCTTTCTGTTCATATAATGCATACGGCTCTGGTTGCTGGTTGGGCCGGTTCAATGGCTCTATATGAATTAGCCGTTTTTGATCCCTCCGATCCCGTTCTTGATCCAATGTGGAGACAAGGTATGTTTGTTATACCCTTCATGACTCGTTTAGGAATAACCAATTCATGGGGCGGTTGGAGTATTACAGGGGGGACTATAACAAATCCCGGTATTTGGAGTTACGAAGGTGTGGCCGGAGCACATATTGTGTTTTCTGGCTTGTGCTTCTTGGCAGCTATCTGGCATTGGGTATATTGGGATCTAGAAATTTTTTGTGATGAGCGCACAGGAAAACCTTCTTTGGATTTGCCCAAGATTTTTGGAATTCATTTATTTCTCTCAGGAGTGGCTTGCTTTGGCTTTGGCGCATTTCATGTAACAGGATTGTATGGTCCTGGAATATGGGTGTCGGACCCTTATGGACTAACTGGCAAGGTACAACCTGTAAATCCGGCGTGGGGCGTGGAAGGTTTTGATCCTTTTGTCCCGGGAGGAATAGCCTCTCATCATATTGCAGCAGGGACATTGGGCATATTAGCGGGCTTATTCCATCTTAGTGTCCGCCCGCCCCAACGTTTATACAAAGGATTACGTATGGGAAATATTGAAACCGTCCTTTCCAGTAGTATAGCTGCTGTCTTTTTTGCAGCTTTTGTTGTTGCCGGAACTATGTGGTATGGTTCAGCAACTACCCCCATCGAATTATTTGGTCCTACTCGTTATCAATGGGATCAAGGATACTTCCAGCAAGAAATATATCGAAGGGTTAGTGCTGGGTTAGCCGAAAATCAAAGTTTATCAGAAGCTTGGTCTAAAATTCCTGAAAAATTAGCTTTTTATGATTACATTGGCAATAATCCGGCAAAAGGAGGATTATTCAGAGCGGGTTCAATGGACAACGGGGATGGAATAGCCGTTGGGTGGTTAGGTCACCCTATCTTTAGAGATAAAGACGGGCGTGAACTTTTTGTACGTCGTATACCTACTTTTTTTGAAACATTTCCGGTTGTTTTGGTAGACGGAGACGGAATTGTTAGAGCGGATGTCCCTTTTAGAAGGGCAGAATCAAAGTATAGTGTCGAACAAGTAGGTGTAACTGTTGAGTTCTATGGCGGCGAACTCAATGGAGTGAGTTATAGTGATCCTGCTACTGTGAAAAAATATGCTAGACGTGCTCAATTGGGTGAAATTTTTGAATTAGATCGTGCTACTTTGAAATCCGATGGTGTTTTTCGTAGCAGTCCGAGGGGTTGGTTTACTTTTGGGCATGCTTCGTTTGCCTTGCTTTTCTTCTTCGGACACATTTGGCATGGTGCTAGAACCCTGTTCAGAGATGTTTTTGCCGGTATTGATCCAGATTTGGATGCTCAAGTGGAATTTGGAGCATTCCAAAAACTTGGAGATCCAACTACAAGAAGACAAGTAGTCTGATGCAAGATTGCTTTGTTATTTTTCGCTTCTACTTCTATTTGTGATTTGCCATAGGCTGCTGGAAAAATCTTGATTTAAATCGCTGCCTTTTCTTTGATTCTTGTTCTTTCTTTATTTTATTCGGGAGATGATTCCAAATAAACAGGTACGGAAGCTATAATTGTAAACCACGATCGAATTTATGGAAGCATTGGTTTATACATTCCTCTTAGTATCTACTCTAGGGATAATTTTTTTCGCTATCTTTTTTCGAGAACCGCCTAAAATTCTAACTAAAAAAATGAAATGATTTTTCATTATCTCAATTGAAGTAATGAGCCTCCCAATATTGGGAGGCTCATTACTTCAATTAGTCCCCGTGTTCCTCGAATGGATCTCTTAATTGTTGAGAGGGTTGCCCAAAAGCAGTATATAAGGCGTACCCAGTAAAACTTACAAGTAAACCAGATATAGAGATGGCGACTAAGGTTGCTGTTTCCATTATTATATAATTTCAAGATCACAATGGGTCTATGATAAGATTGTTTATTTACAGCGGAATGATATACAAAGTCAACAGATCTCACTGAATACAAAATAAGATTTATGGCTACACAAACCGTTGAGGGTAGTTCTAGATCTGGTCCAAGACGAACTGTTGTAGGGGATTTTTTGAAACCATTGAATTCGGAATATGGTAAGGTAGCCCCTGGATGGGGAACGACTCCTTTGATGGGTGTCGCAATGGCTTTATTTGCGATATTCTTATCTATTATTTTGGAGATTTATAATTCTTCCGTTTTACTGGATGGAATTTCAATGAATTAGATTCACAAGAATCACGAAGCCTCGCGTTTCAATACAAAAAGTGAAACTTTTAGTTCTCGGATTTTTTTAGCCCCATTCTATTTCGGTAGTTCGACCGCGAAATTAATTTGTTTCTGTATTTCCGGAATATGAGTGTGTGACTTGTTATAATTGATCCTATTGATAGTACAGAAAATGGGTCTGTCATCTTGATCGAGATAGTTTTATCCCGTCGGATAGTCATTCTAGTATCTGGAGCACGGAATATATGAAATGGATCACAAAGTATTTGAACTATGATTCATACTTAATATTCAAACCTCGCGGCCGGACTCAAAAAAAAATTCAAAGAAAGAGTTATATTATTTATAAATCGAAAGATTTTTGATTCTTTCAAACTCTCATTTAGTTTATGCTTATTTTGATCAAAGGACAAACCTTTCTTTTCTTTGTATTTTTTTTTTTTATATATCTATTCTATTGATTGAATAAGTGATGATCCAATGGTTCTTACTCAAAGAATCTTTGGACTTAGTTTGAAGGTTTTATTGAATCATCGCGGTTCTGGTATGAATCTGAAGTTTCAATTGATTCATAGGGTCTTAACAAGAGAATTCCTATCAAAAAGAAAGAAAACAAGAATAAAGCCACATTTCATACAAAGAACAAATCAAAGCAAAGAAAAAGAAATAAGTAGGTAAATAGAAGATTCAAGAGGCCTGTAACGATCAACATAAAGACGACTGCGCCGACTTGATTTTTTGGCATTATAATTACAACTACAAAAAAGAGCTTTCGGATTTTCACTCTTTTGTGTCTTCAGATAAAATTGAATGAAAAGATTAAGAAGTTTCAAACTTTCTATTCCATATCCGTTTCAGCTATTACTTGGGTGTTTTTGTTTGAGCTGTACGAGATGAAATTCTCATATACGGTTCTCGGGGGGGGGTCCTCTTGGTTTACCTATCTCAATAAAGTCTATGATTGGTTCGAAGAGCGCCTCGAAATTCAGGCGATTGCAGATGATATAACTAGTAAATATGTTCCTCCTCATGTTAACATATTTTATTGTCTAGGAGGAATTACGCTTACTTGTTTTTTGGTACAAGTAGCTACAGGATTTGCTATGACTTTTTACTATCGTCCAACCGTTACTGAGGCTTTTGCTTCTGTTCAATACATAATGACTGAAGCTAACTTTGGTTGGTTAATCCGATCAGTTCATCGATGGTCGGCAAGTATGATGGTCTTAATGATGATCCTGCACGTATTTCGTGTCTATCTCACTGGTGGTTTTAAAAAACCTCGCGAATTAACTTGGGTTACAGGCGTGGTTCTGGGTGTGTTGACCGCATCTTTTGGCGTAACAGGTTATTCCTTACCTCGGGACCAAATTGGTTATTGGGCAGTCAAAATCGTAACAGGCGTTCCGGAAGCTATTCCGGTAATAGGATCGCCTTTGGTAGAGTTATTACGTGGAAGTGCTAGTGTGGGACAATCCACTTTGACCCGTTTTTATAGTTTACACACTTTTGTATTACCCCTTCTTACTGCTGTATTTATGTTAATGCATTTCCTAATGATACGTAAGCAAGGCATTTCTGGTCCTTTATAGAGAATATAGACCATAGCTATATTGTAACCAATAATTTATCTTATTACTTGGGGGAGGAACAATAGTATTTCATTGCTACAAATATGGATTATTGAAAAAAAATAAGACATGTATTTGGATATTTCCTTTCAACTACAACAATATTCTATTATTTATTTGATATGACATGAATAGTTGAAGGGAATTCCCCGAAGAGAAAATGGATTATGGGAGTGTGTGACTTGAACTATTGATTGGGCCGTGCAGAAATATGCCTTTATCTGCTACATTGGAATTCACAACCAAATGTGTCTTTGTTTCAACCACCGTGTAAGCCCCATACAAAGGATAGGCTGGTTCGCTTGAAGAGAATCTTTTCTATGATCAGACCTGACGATGTTGTGTATAAATAGGACTCCGTAAGATCCAGTAGAATAAGTGATTTGGCATAATCCAAATTAGATTTTATTTTTTTTTTACTTTCTTATCTTAATAGTATGAAAATGCATTCATTTCTTCTGCATCGACCCGATTTAATTATACTATCGGAGTGAAACAAGGGATCTAAAGAAGAGCAAAGGCTAGACTATATTAGTAACAAGTAAATCCTTTGTATGTAAAAAATCTCGATATATTTTTGGGATAAAGGTGAATCGCAAGGCCTAAGACGACCCATAAAGCACTTGATCACGATCAACTTTGTACGCCTACTTGGGTATTGAGCATTTACCTGTAAAAATTAAATTCCTTGGAATGTATAATTGCAACTCCGTAAAATGGAATCGGGTAACTTTTTTCTTACATATGGAACCATTCATATATGTGGGGATAACATATAGATTTATTTTAAACATATAGAATATAGATTTATTTTATAGGTATCCGTTTGTATCCATTTGATTCGATTGACTTTTGCTTGAGCCGGATGATGAAAAATTATCATGTCCGGTTCCTTTGGGGGATGGATCTAGAAAAATTCACCTATCCTAATAACAAAAAAACCTGACTTGAACGATCCTGTATTAAGAGCTAAATTAGCTAAAGGTATGGGTCATAATTATTATGGGGAACCCGCATGGCCCAATGATCTTTTATATATTTTTCCAGTAGTAATTCTCGGTACTATTGCTTGTAACGTGGGCTTAGCGGTTCTAGAACCTTCAATGATTGGTGAACCCGCGGATCCATTTGCAACTCCTTTGGAAATATTACCTGAATGGTATTTCTTTCCTGTATTTCAAATACTTCGTACAGTACCTAACAAGTTATTGGGTGTTCTTTTAATGGTTTCAGTACCCGCGGGATTATTAACAGTACCGTTTTTGGAAAATGTTAATAAATTCCAAAATCCATTTCGTCGTCCAGTAGCGACAACCGTTTTTTTGATTGGTACTGCAGTAGCCCTTTGGTTGGGTATTGGAGCAACATTACCGATTGATAAATCCCTAACTTTAGGTCTTTTTTAAATTGAATCAATTAAAAAAAAAAATATCATGATGTGCGTATCTAGGGAGTAGCCACTTCAAAGGCAAAGTGAATTCTCCCTAGATACATTTATTCAATTCTGGTCCGAATCTATGGATTGTGCTGAAGGTTCAAAATCCATTGGATTAAAAATTTTGATAAATCAATTTCGAAATGCTTTTTCTACTTCTTTTCTAGAATGCCCAATATTTGTTTTACATCTTCTATGCGAAAGTGTTCAATTTTCATAAGGTCTTCTCGACTGTTATTCAAAAGGTCCAATAATGTATGTATATTGGACTTTTTGAGACAATTATAGATCCTGGGAGGCAATTCTGATTGGTCAATAAAAATATATTTCAATGCTATTTCTTTTTTCTTTTTTGTTAGTTTAACTAATCTATCATGAAACGGAAAAAAAGGTAAAGTAACATCGTGTTGATTGTTTTCTAAATGTAAGTTTTCTTCTTCCGAATGTAGAAAAGGAATAAATAAATCAATCAAATTGCGAGAGGCTTCATGAAGTGCTTCTTTCGGAGTTAAACTTCCATTTGTCCATATTTCTAGAAAAAGTATCTCCTGTTTTTCATTATCATTCCCATAACAATGAATACTATGATTCGCATTTCGAACAGGCATGAATACAGCATCTATAGGATAACTTCCGTCGTGAAAGTTCTTTGGCGTTTTTATACCGTATCCTCTATTTCTCTCGATTTGTAATCCAATACACAAATCAATTGGTTCAGTTAGGCTGGCTACATGCTGTGTATTATCAACGATTTCCACAGAAGGTGGTAAGATGATGTCTTGAGCAGTTACATATCCGGGACCCTTGGCACAAATAAAGGCGTTACGAGTTCCATACAAATTCCCTCTCAATACAATTTCTTTCAAATTCATTAAAATTTCATGGACTGATTCTTGAATACCTACTATGGTAGAATATTCGTGCGGTATTTTCTCAGATTTTGCACGTGTAATGCATGTTCCTTCTAGTTCTCCAAGCAAAGCTCTTCGCATCGCAATGCCTATTGTGTCGGCTTGGCCTTTCATAAGTGGAGACAGAATAAAGCGTCCATAATAAAGGCGCTTACTATCTGTTCTTGATTCAACACACTTCCACTGTCGTGTCCGAGTCGAAGTAGAGACTTTTACTTTCTCTCGAACCATAGTAATATTATTTTATTTGATCAGATCATTGAATCATTTATTTCTCTTGAAATCTCTTTAGTGTTTATTTCTACACACGTCTTTTTTTAGGGGGTCTACAGCCATTATGTGGCATAGGGGTTACATCCCGTACGAAACTTAATAGTATACCACTTCTACGAATAGCTCGTAATGCTGCATCTCTTCCGAGACCAGGACCCTTTATCATAACTTCTGCTCGTTGCATACCTTGGTCTACTACTGCTCGAATAGCATTTCCTGCTGCGGTTTGAGCAGCAAAAGGGGTCCCCCTTCTTGTACCCTTGAATCCACAAGTGCCGGCGGAGGACCAAGAGATTACCCGACCCCGTACATCTGTAACAGTAACAATGGTATTGTTGAAACTTGCTTGAACATGAATAACTCCTTTTGGTATTCTACGTGCACTTTTCCGTGCACTACTGCGCCCATTCCTACGTGAACCAACTTTTGGTATAGGTTTTGCCATATTTTATCATTTCATAAAGATAAGTCAGAGATATATGGATATATCCATTTCATGTCAAAACAGATCTTCTATTTTTATTTCTTTATCGCTTTCTTTAAGATTAGTTTCTTTTCTTTCAGGAGTTCTTTTTAGAATAGAAAGATTATCCTTGTCTTTGTTTATGTCTCGGGTTAAAACAAATTACGATAATTCGTCCCCTCCTACGGATTAGGCGACATTTTTCACAAATTTTACGAACGGAAGCCCTTATTTTCATAGTTGTTATTCCTAAAATTTTTCCGAATTCGCTTATTGGAAGAAAATAAGTTTCTTGAAATTTGAATTGGATCCCCCTGAAAGGAATCTTGAAGTTTAAAAAACTACCTAATCGTTCGAATCCTTGTTGCGAAGTCTATAAATTATACGCCCCCCTAGTTGAATCATAAGCACTTACTTCACTTTTGTTGACTCTATCCCACGTTGGTAAAACTCTCCCGAAACATAATCTAAAATCAGATCTTCATTATCTAAAGGAATCCGGAGTGGGAGTGATTTACTAATTAAACCTTCATGAATCCATTTTGTTGTTCTTTTATTCCAGGTAAAACTTCCTTGACGTATCAACTACCGTAGGGCAGGAGGAGTTCTATTAGACAACCCATGCTTTTTTCTTTTTTTTTGCACAAATGGAGAGTTTCGGATACAATTCGTATACCGGACGGATTACCATATATAACACAAAATTTCTCCACCGATTCTCTCTAGTCGAGCCTCCCGGTCTGTCATTATACCCCGAGAAGTAGAAAGAATTACAATCCCCATCCCGCCTAAAATCCTAGGAATTTGTTGATAGTTAGAATAGATTCGTAGACCTGGTCGACTGATCCGTCGTAAATTTAAAATAGTTCTATGTGGTCCTTTTCTATTCCTTCTATGTCGTAGGGTTAAAACCAAAAAATATTTGTTGCGTTCCCGATGTTTCCTTACGTTATCGATAAAACCTTCTCGTAAAAGTATTTTAACAATGTTTTCAGTGATGTTAGTAGATCCTATTTGAATCGTTCCTTTTCTATTCATATCAGCATTTCGTATAGAGGTTATTATGTCAGCAATAGTGTCCTTACCCATGGTAAACTAAAATTTTTGTTGCTCCCGAATTTTGATATAACCAACGTGGTCTTTTTTTTTACTTAGTAAAGGTATATACGTGAGACACAATCTACTAATTAATCTATGCCATTAAAATACTCTAAATACTCTAACTATACTTGGGTCTCGTCTTATAATACCTCGGGAGCTAATGAAACTATTTTAGTGAAATTTAACTGTCTCAATTCCCGGGCGATCGCACCAAAAATTCTAGTTCCTTTTGGATTTCCTTCTTGATCAATGACAACGGCAGCATTGTCATCATATCGTATTATCATCCCGTTGTCGCGTTTGAGTTCTTTACGAGTACGTACAATTACAGCTCTGATGACTTCTGATCTTTCTAGAGGTGTATTTGGTACTGCTTCCTTGATCACAGCAACAATAACGTCACCAATATGAGCATATCGGCGATTACTAGCTCCTATGACTCGAATACACATCAATTCTCGGGCCCCGCTGTTATCTGCTACATTCAAATGGGTCTGAGGTTGAATCATTTTTTAAATCTCTTTTTTCAATGTAACAAAGGACGAAGAAAAAAAGAAATATTGTTTGTCAAAAAAAAAGGAAACTCGCAATTGTTTTTTTTATTCCCAAGAAAAGACTTCTTTCCTTTGGTTCTATATTCCTATCCTGAAATAATGAATTGAGTTTTTATAGGCATTTTTGACGCCGCTATTGAAATAGCCTTTCTGGCTATATTTTCGGCTACTCCGCTCATTTCATAAAGGATTCTGCCCGGTTTAACGACAGCTACCCAATACTCGGGAGATCCTTTCCCCGAACCCATACGTGTTTCTGTAGGTCTTACCGTAACGGGTTTGTCTGGAAATATACGTACCCATATTTTTCCACCACGGCGTACATTTCGTGTCATTGCGCGGCGCCCCGCTTCTATTTGTCTAGATGTAATCCAAGCGGGTTCAAGTGCTTGAAGAGCATATCTACCAAAACAAATCCGATTACCTCGATAAGATATCCCCTTCATTCTTCCTCTATGTTGTTTACGAAATCGGGTTCTTTTGGGGTTATAGTTGATGGTTGTTGTTTATGAATTCCATCTCTACTACAGAACTGGACATGAGAGTTTCTTCTCATCCAGCTCCTCGCGAAAAAATGACTAAAAAAATATTTAATTCTTAATCTTAAGATATACAGGTAGTTAATGAATAATTGAATCTTGGGATTCTTTGCTTTGCGATTTTATCTGATCTATTATAAATTTGTATATCTTGTTTGGATCTATTGGATATATAAGTATAAGGAATTAAACACGGATTCTATTTCTAGATAATGTCTTATCTTGGTTTTGTTATAATGTTATAACGAATCTTTATTTTGTTTTTTATCATATTCATATCAGATTCAGATCGACAAAAATTGAACAATCAAATAAAATTAAACTCAAATTTTCGCGGGCGAATATTTACTCTTTTTCTAGTTCAGTTGTCGGGTTAACCCATAACCTCTCAGAATCAGAATAAAAAGAAATGCAGTGGTCTCTGGTTTGTTCCGCCATCCTCCCCGATAAATCATTAGGATTCGTTTTCAATAGAATCCTCCGCATTCACGGGTTCCGTCGTCCCCATCGCTCTCGATTAATGCTTAGGTCTGAATTCTCCAATGGAGCCTTAATTTAAATTTTTTATTTCTATTTATTTAATAAAATAAAAATAAAATTTGTTCTTGAGTCAACCTTCTCAGTCTTTATTGACTTAAGTTAAGGCTCTTGATTTTTTCTTCAATGAACAGATATTCATCTAATTATTGATGAATCTCTATTGATGCTCTATTACATTGCTCTTTATGAGATGCTTCATAGACCTTACATATTGAATCCTATATCATTTCATTGCTATTTCTGTTTCTCTCTTTCTCTCATCCTTCTATTTATCCACATACTTTTTATTTTGCTTCACAATTTCGATCTATTCATAATCAGATTGGTTTTGTCTTTTACTTAATGCAAAAAAATTCAGTTGCTATAATGATATGACCAATATATCATATCTTGACTGATTCTTTGGATCCAGATAATCCGAAGCGATGAGTTGGTTCTTAGTGCTATAGTTATTAGCTTATACTGTGGTCCGCCCATTTTTTTTTGAATCCTAAGCCTAAAAAACCCAACGAGTCGCACACTAAGCATAGCAATTATATCAAATGATCAATCAAATTTTTATTTAACCTTATAGAATTTCCTTAGAGAATTTATAACTGCTCATTTTTTTATTTTTATGTTCAATCAAAAAATAAAAGAATTTGTCATTTTTTGTTCTATCGCAGAATAGAACGTAAAGACAAGTAGAGTCTTATTCTTATTATTCTTCGTCTATAAATATCCAAATTTTGATTCCTAATACCCCATAGATAGTTCGAACTCTATAAGAGCAATACTCAATTTTCGCTCCAATGGTTTGTAGAGGAACCCTACCTTCTCGGATCCATTCGACACGTGCGATTTCTTTTCCGTCGATACGCCCTGCAATTTGTATTTGAATTCCTTTTGTATCCGCTTGCTCAGTTAATTCAATAGCCTTTTTCATTGCCTTTCGAAATGAAACTCGATTCTTTAATTGTCCGGCTATAAATTCGGCAAGAATATTAGGGTGCCCATAAGGATTTCCAATTCTTGTAATAGCAATGTTGAGTTTTCGGTTCATACAATTAAGTTCTTTTTGCACATTCATCTGTAGTTCTTCGAGTTTTCGTGGCTTATCTTCAATTAATAATTTAGGAAATCCCATATAGATTATCACCTGAATTAGATCCAGTCTTTTTTGAATCTCTATACGTGCAATTCCCTCGACACCAGAAGATAGTCTCGTATTTTTTTGTACATAATTCTTGATACAGTCTCTTATTTTTTTATCTTCTTGTAGACCCTCGGAATACTTTTTCGGTTGTGCAAACCAAAGAGAATGATGACTTTGGGTTGTACCAAGTCTGAAACCAAGTGGATTTATTTTTTGTCCCATAATCCTCCACTACTATATATTAGGATATGTCATATTTGTGTTCTTATTTATCCCTTTTTTAGCCATCCTAGCCATCCGGTGTTTTTTGGTTTTGGGCGCAGCATATATCTGTCAAGTGGTTCAAATTCAAGATCTTTCAATGCAATAGTTATATGACAAGTGGGTCTTTTTATCAGATAACTCCGTCCTCGAGCTCGAGGTTTTAGTCTTTTCAGAGTAGTTCCCTCATTTACTGCGACTTGACTAATGATTAAACTCGCTTCATTGAAACC